CTTACTAGAGAGGTTCCCAGGGAATTCATTAGAGGAATATTTCCAATAAATACGGTTTGTTCTTGCATATCTCTACCGGTTTTCCAAATTAATCCCGCGGATACATATAATTCAGAAGAGTATGTGAGTGATTCATACACAGCATCTCTTTCTTTTATCAAGGGCTCTGCCAATTGATATGTTGCCACAAATAATTGAAATTCAATTTCTTGGTCTGTATCTTCAATTTTTGGAAACTTATGAAGTTCTTCCATCAAGCCTTGATCAATGAACCTACAAAATCCGTCAAATTGTATCTGACTAAACCCTGGTATTGTATACATTCCCTCATTTCCATCCCGGAACATCTTAAGTTTTCCGTTTATCGAAAAAATCCAACTATTGGCTCACTCTTCGTTGAACCATATAGATTGATCTAGCAACGATGGAATGTATATTTTGCTCATTTGAACAACATGAAATTTTATCCAACCCCATATACATATATACATGTACTAAATACGTATGAACGGAGGAATAAAAAAAAATGTGACTCAAATTCGAATTTGCGACAGATACAAATGGAAATGAATTGATAAAACATTCCTGGAAACAAAATTCTGCCACTTAGACTTATGGAGTCTTGTATAGAATATCAAAATAGATCCAATTTCTACCTTATGATATTACGATCAGATTGGGTACCATAAATGGATTCGGAATTGAATCTGTTCTCTATGAGTGAGATAAAGACAGAATAATCAGGAACCGTCTAGAGTTGACTTTGATTTTAGCACTTAATTTATTTCATCGATTCCGTTGTTCAAAAAATGATTCGCAGAGAGAAAAGATATTTCTACCCATTTGTTAATTAGTAGAATACGATTGAAGTGCGTAAGAGAAGTCATATTTATTAAGTACATGCAGATATAACTATCTAGCTATCCGTATATCCCATCTTTTATCGAAGTTCCCTTGAGGCAACATAGGTCGTGCTATATCCAAATTTCTATTTTATATTCAATATATTCAATGAAAAATGCAAGCACGACGATTTCCTAATAGGAATATGTAGATAAGATACCTGACTAGGTATCCGTGTAAGAATTTCTGTTCTGGGGTTTACATATACACATAATTGTTGTTATAATTGAAATTGAAAAGGATTAATTATGGAAAAGAATTGAGACTGATTAGTCGTATATCAATTTGATCTCCTTATGTCATTAAGGAAACCAAATTGGAGATCAAAACCCAAGAACCATTCATGAATTCACAGTCATTAATGCTTCCAATTTGCTCTGAATTTTGGATTCTGTGACTGGAAATCCATTTTTCTCTTTCAATAGAAAAAGGGGGGAAAGCTTTTATTTAGGTGTTGTGTGTTTTGAAATACAATCAATCTAAGAGAACAACAGGATCCAATCAAAAAAAAGAAATGGTTCAGCAATTCCCCAGAATATTTCCATCTATATCTATTTTGTATCGTTTTGGCGGCATGGCCGAGTGGTAAGGCGGGGGACTGCAAATCCTTTCTCCCCAGTTCAAATCCGGGTGTCGCCTGATTAACAAAAGACTCGGAATTTCTTACCCTACTAAACTAATAGAACTCACAAAATTCTTGCCTGGCAGAAGCAGAGGTAAGGGGCGGGGACTGTCGATACCCAATTTTAAGAATCGGGGGGTTGACTTTCAATTATTTCTTCAAAAATCGGGGTGTGACCCAAACCTGTACCATACCAATATGAATTACCAATATAAATAAAGAAATACTCACTTAATTACGGATTGCTGATGCGTTCAGGCCATTGATTTGATTTATCAATCGAATCAAATCCATAGTAAGATTCAATTGTGAGATTCAGAACTACGAAAGTCAGGGACCGTAAATCCGTGTATCCAAAGGAAGGTTCCTAAGAGACTGTAAATCCTTGCTCCTAGGATCCAAGAAGGGGTTCTAGGAAGGACTATAAATACTTCCTAATTACCTTACCCTACTAGTGTTTACTGACTGAGTCTTGAAGTAGATTGGGTAGGCTGGTGGGGAATCCAATTAGGAGTTGTGGAAAGAACTGAAGATACTTTGTATCCATACAAACTCATGAGAGTCTCTGAGTGCTCAGGTTTTCAATTAATATTGTATGGGTGATTGGCTTTTATAGAATAAAAGTGGAAAAAAGTGCTTTCGTTGGGGTAACCCCGCCAAGAATGTAATAGGGTGTCTTCCAATTGTTTCACATTTCACAGAAGTAGAGACAGTAAGGCTTAGATGGGAAATTAGGAGTATGTGATAGATAGTTATATATCTTGATGGTATATTTTTTTTTTCTGCTTTTTGTTTATGAAAGGCAACAATAGGTCTTACTATTCCTACATATTCCATTAGTCACATTCCCTTGAGACTTCCAAGGGGCAACTGTGTATCTTGCTTGTACTTAGTGCTTTCCGATTCCACCAGAAATCATATAGGGACTTGTTACGGGTGTATTCATTGGATTGGTTCATCAAAAACGTTAGGTCA